TATAATATTATTTATAGGAAGTGAAAACTCCGTTTTACGATTTGTTTTGTAGAGATTTAATTTCTCCTATCCATTTTTTATTCCTAGTTGCAAGTTAACACGACATAATAGATCGGTGACCGGACATTTAGAGAAAAGGGGGCGGGAGATTCTCAATCATGGAAAAATCGATAGAGAAAAAGCCGGCTATCGGAATCGAACCGATGACCATCGCATTACAAATGCGATGCTCTAACCTCTGAGCTAAGCGGGCTCGCCTAATGGAAATAATAAATAAAATTCTATTCTAGTAATAAAATGACTAATTAGAATTTTCAATTTATTACTTATTATTATTTTTATTATTTCTATTTTTTTTTTTGAGCTTTTGTATTTTATTTCGATTATATTAATGAATTTCGATTATTTACAATAATCGAAATTCAATGAATAATAAGGAAGTAAGCTAATACGTAAGATTTCCCATATTATTAATGAGAGTTTCAAATTTTTTATTATCGTTAAAAAGAATTCTTTTTAGAGCAGTTCTAACAAATTATGCTAATTACTAATTATAGGATTTATATAATTACAGAATTCTAAATTCTAGCTGATCGATCCTAAGAAAACGATAAGTATAAATATAAAGATACAATCCAAATTATACTGAGACATTCCTCCAGTTTCATTCGCAAAAGGAGTATATAAGACGAAAAAAAAAAAAAAGAAGAACGAATATCGACCGTTCTAGTATTCTAAATCTTGCTGTAAAAAAAAAGGGGGGGGGGATACATTCATATATATGTGGGATCTACCTATCATATTGAATTGCAGATATATAAATGATAGAATCATTTCTGATTTAAATATGGTTCATCAAATACCATAGAGATGAAATAGAGATGAAATGGCGGAAAATGGTGAAAAAAAGCGGCATACACTTTTCGATATAGGAATCATTATCTAATGAATTCAACGGTTCCAAGATAAATAAAATAGGTGAATGGAATTACGACTAGATCCTAGTCTCAAAACAAAAGGGGATATGGCGAAATTGGTAGACGCTACGGACTTGATTGGATTGAGCCTTGGCATGGAAACCTGCTAAGTGATAACTTCCAAATTCAGGGAAACCCTGGAAAAAAAAGGGGGCAATCCTGAGCCAAATCTTGATTTTGAGAAATCAAGGGTTTAGGTTTAGTTTCTAAAATCAAACTAGAATAAAAAAAGATAGGTGCAGAGACTCAATGGAAGCTGTTCTAACGAATGGAGTTGACTACGTTGCGTTGATCGCTGGAATTCCTCTATGGAAATTAAAGAAAGGATGGCCCACATATATTTTCATATATTTTATACATATACTTTATATATATATATACTGACATATCGATCGATTAATCATGACCCGAATCCATATTATATATTATATAAAATATATATGAAAAAGGAAGAGTTATTGTGAATCCATTCCAATCGAAGTTAAGGGAAGAATCGAATATTCAGTGATCAAATCATTCATTCCAAAGTCTAATAGATCTTTTGAAAAAGGATTCATAGGACGAGAATAAAGAGAGAGTCCCATTATACATGTCAATACCGACAACAATGAAATTTATAGTAAGAGGAAAATCCGTCGACCTTAGAAATCGTGAGGGTTCAAGTCCCTCTATCCCCAACGAAAAGCCCATTTTACTTACTAACAATGTTTTATCCTCCTTTTTTTCATCAGCGGTTCAAATAAAATTCACTATGTTTCTCATTCACTATACTCTTTCACAAATTGATATGAACAAAGAAATCTTTGGATCTTGATCTTATCCCAAGATCCAAGTGTTTTGTATATCTACGATACCTCTACAAATGAACATATATGGGCATCTCCATTATTGAATCATTCACAATTCATATCATTATCTTTACCTTACCGAAGAAAGTATTTTTTTTAGATCTAAGAATAATAAATTCGGGGGCTGGGTATGATTTTTGAATACCATTTTCATCCCTTTAATTGACATAGATACAAGTACTCTACTAGTATGATGCACGGAAAATGGTCGGGATAGCTCAGTTGGTAGAGCAGAGGACTGAAAATCCTCGTGTCACCAGTTCAAATCTGGTTCCTGACACGCGAATAATGTATTGAGAATTATTCATACAAGCGGGATACATATTCGTTTTTTCTAATAGTATAGAGCATACGTGATATATATATATATCATGTATTCATCTAGGTATATAGATAGTGTATGAATATATACCTCCCCCTTTTGAGAGTGATAAAAAATAATATATGTATGGTAAAAAAAATGGGATTATGTTCCCCTTTCTTTTTGTTTCTTCTTTCTGTACTTTTTTTCACTCAAAAAACATGTTAAGTCTTCAATAAATAAGTTGGTTAAAAACTTAAAAGTCTAGAAGAGTTGAAGGATAGGAATAGACAAGATACATTTCGGACACAGCACAACAAAAATCCGATCCCTTTTCATTTCCTAATTTAATATTTAGTCTATTTCTTCACTCC